GAGATTCATCGATATTGAATCAATCGAACGCACTTCTAACACCTGTTCCACTTTTGGAAGACCTTGCGTTATATCACCAGATCTTGATTTTTCATATATAAATGTAACTAATGTATCTCCTTCGTAAAGGATTTCCCCATAATGTCCATGAACGGTTGCTCCTGGAGTAGCCAAATAAGGCTTAGCTGATCGTATTACCACAGAGTCAACTTGAAGAATTAGAACTTGACCCGATTTTAAATGCGGTCCTTTTTTGGCTATACATACATTTTCACAAAGAAACTGCCCAAGACTAACAATTGTAGATGTCTCTTCACAATAATTGTAATGGATAAAATACCAATTCAAATTGAATGGATTCAAAATAATGTTACTGCATGAATAGGGATTATAAATTTTACCTTTTTCATCCAGTAAATAATATTTAAGTATTTGAAAACTCTGTTTTAAATTGTCAAGTTGTAAATAGTTAGTTAGTAAGATCTGATTATGGGTTATTAAATGGGAAAATAAATCCAAATTAGAAATTGGAAAGCCTGTTCCTAAGGGGCCCAACGAATTACTAATTGGACTTAGGGGGTCCTTTTTGATTGATTCTTTTATTACATTGGGAGATTTTACATCGTTGAATGGACCTATTCGAGAACAATTGGATGATGACAAAATTATCAACGATGGAGATTCCTTATTTCGATTCAACAACGTATGAATAGTCCCTTGATTTGGATTAACGGATTCTTGAATGCTTGCCTTGGAATAGGAATGAATGGAAGAAAACGGATTGACATTAGCGCGATCTGACCCATTCTCAGAGATCAATCCTGCACCCGACAGATCGTTCCTTTTTCCGGTATACGAAATAGGTGACTTCGCTAAGTCGATTCTTAGAAAATCTCTAATCAAACCATTTGTCCTTATTTCAACAAAGGAAGCACAGGCCTTTTCGATCTTTTTGTCTTGGTCCCAATTCAACACTAAACAAGTCCGAACTAATTGAATACTTGTGTCCCAAATTTCAAGAATTGGGTCGTAATAAAGGATATAATTGACAACTCGAAGTTGTAGATTATCACTTTCCTGCAAGAGATCCGGTGGGAAAAGTCTTCCTAAATTTATACCGTCCGTTTTTTTATATGGGACTACAGGTTGAACCAAAACAAAATATTTTTTTTCATACCTGGAAAGTTTCATTCGTTGGATATAGAGCCAATTTCTCAATTTTTTGTATTCTTTGTAATTTTGTTTTCCCCCTCCTGGTGGTATCAATCGGAATGCCTTATTTGTCTTTCCAGGAAAATGTATATCTCCGGAAAAGATTATCAGTTTAATTTTTTCTGCTTTTTTCTTGACTCGAACCAACCCGGCTACACGACTTCTTCTATTTAACGTGATTTGCGTATCTACCCCAATAATACTATTGTGCCGTACCATTATGGACGAAGATTCGGCCAAAATGTGAACTTCCACGGGAATAAAAAAAAATGGATTTACTTCCTTTTGGTATTTTGGCCAAAATACCTTGACTCCTCGATACTCAATCAAATCCTCTTCGTTGACGATTGAATTAAGTTCTCTAGTCTCATATTTAGTAAGTCCCGAGCTCTTTCTTATATATCGAGGATCATCGAAATAAGCAAGAATACTATTTCTACGCAGAATACCATTTCTGGGGATTTCAATTGAGATACCTGAAGAAGGTATTAGTTGGTTCTCGCCTTCTTGAAGCGATTCGAGTGGGATGATGAATCTATTTCTTCGCCTCTTCGCCAATAAATCAGAATTCCCCTCGAGAATGGCCGGATTACAACGACCAGTACATGTCATTCGATTTAGTTCTGAATAATCGGGAATCCTATCTCCCTTTTGATTTTTACCAGAAAAATACGAACTAAAAAATTTGTGTCTCGCTTGATTATTAGTTACTGAGGGGTTAGAAATATATCTTCGCTTAACAGAAAGAGAATAAGTGTTCATTTGATCTTGATCCTTGTGGATCGAACAGGGTCCTAGACTGGATCTCCAGGGCTCCCCTAATAATATCCATAAATGACTTGTTTTTGGTAAGAGATGAATATTACCATATGTAAATTCAGGTGCATGGTACACATCGGTATTCCAGTGCATTTCGCCCTCTGAGTCAGAATAAATATGTTTTCGAACCTTCTCTTTCAAATTCAAAGTGGATGTTCTCGCGCGAATCTCAGCAATGACTTGTTCTGATTCTACATATTGATCGTTTTGAACTAAAAGAAAACTTTTGGGCGGAATACACACATTGTGTATAATATCTTCACTCTCAATAGTTACATACAAGTCTCTAGAACATATAAAAGCAGGATGTCCATGACGTGTACGTGTCGGATGAACTAAATCCTCATTGAATTTTATTTTTCCATTAGAAGGGGCTCGCACATGTTCTGCAGTACCCCCTGTGAATACTCCGCCGGTATGAAAAGTTCTTAATGTTAATTGAGTGCCCGGTTCTCCAATAGATTGACCTGCAATAATACCAACAGCTTCTCCCAATTCGACCAGGTCGTCATGAGCTGGACTCCGGCCATAACATAATTGACAAATCCAAGATGTACTCCTACAAGTAAAGGGGGTTCGAATAGAGATTGGTTGTGCTCTAAAAGTGATGAATCTATTGACAAGTCCAATCCCAATATCTTGATTTCTAGTAGCAATGCATCGCGAACCTATATATATATCATCTGCTAATACACGCCCAATTAATGTTTGGATAAAAATCCTGTCCGCCATCATTCCATTTCGAGGACTTACAGAAATACCTCGAACGGTGCCACAATCTGTTCGACGTACAACAATGTGTTGAACTACTTCAACAAGTCTGCGCGTGAGATATCCTGCATCTGATGTTCGGATAGCGGTATCCACAACTCCTTTACGGGCTCCGTAGCAAGAAATAATATATTCGGTTAAAGAGAGCCCTTCGCGTAAATTGCTTTGAATGGGTAAATCAATCATTTGCCCTTGGGGATCCGACATTAATCCTCTCATACCTACTAATTGATGTACCTGAGATGCATTTCCTCTGGCTCCCGAAAAAGACATTATATGAACTGGATTAAAAGGATCGGTCATCCGAAAATTTGGATTCATTTCTTGTCGCAAATATTCACTTGTGGCATACCATATCTCGATCGATTGACGTAATTTTTCTACCGCGTGTACATTCCCATAATGATGGTGTTTTTCCAAAATAAAACTTTGTTGTTCAGCGTCTTGAACTAGCCATCTTTTAGAAGGTATTGTTAAAAGATCATCAATTCCTAATGAAATGGATGCGGCGGTAGCTTGTCGGAAACCCAGAGTCTTTACTTGATCCAGGATATGTGATGTATATCCTATTCCATAGTGATCAATAAATCGACTAATAAGTCGTTTCATGGCAGTTCCGTCTATCACTTTATTGTGAAAGACCTGAGTGGGCCGTTCTGCCATCAGTACCTCCATATTGCGCTGAGTAGAATTTGACAATGGGTTTGAGTCAGTGATTGGAAAACTTCCTTTTCTAGATCTTGATTCACGTATAAATTCCGCAATTATGGTCCTAGTTAACCCGGCGAGACTCGAATTCCCGCGGGTAGCATAGAATTACAACAGCCCTGCCAAAACCCCTGTATGGCTTCTTCTATTTCTCGATAAAGAGAAATATGACCAAGAGTGGTTCGAATATATATATATAAAATTTCCCTTTTTATACTTCTTACTATTAGATAGTGTCCATAAATCTCATAATAGGTACCCAAAGATTCATAGTGAATTTCGATGGGAGCTTCTCTTGCAGCAATAACGCGTTGATCTAGTCGCCACCGCAGCCACAAAGCACTACCTAAATTGATTCGTTTTTGCCGATAAGCGCCAATTGCATCATAGGCATTACAAAAAAAGGGTTCTTTTTTTTTTGTATACTTATAGTTATTATTTTCATTTTGATAGTTTCTACGATTACATGGATTATACCTATTTACACAAATACCGCGACGATTACCACTCGTTAAGACATAGAGTCCACTAAGCATATCTTGAGTTGGTGCAGAAATGGGATCTCCAATAGTTGGAGACAAAAGATTCATATGAGAAAACATAAGTAAACGTGCCTCTGCTTGAGCCTCCAAAGATAAAGGCACATGAACAGCCATTTGATCCCCGTCAAAGTCTGCATTAAAGCCCTTACAAACTAATGGATGTAAACAAATAGCACGCCCTTCCACTAAAACAGGGAGAAATGCCTGTATGCCTAATCTATGCAGAGTAGGCGCTCTATTCAGCAATACAGGATGGTCATCCAGAATTTCCTGAAGTATTTCCCATACAATCGGTTTTTTTTTTCGAATTTGACTCTTAGCAACTCCTATGTTCGAAGCAAGATGTTTTCTAATTAGGTCACGAATTACAAATGCCTGGAAAAGTTCTATTGCTATTTCGCGAGGCAATCCACATCGATGTAAGGAAAGTGAAGGGCCCACGACAATCACTGACCGCCCTGAATAATCGACCCGTTTACCAAGCAGAGTCTCGCGAACTCTTCCTTCTTTGCCTTCAATTACATCTGAAAGCGACTTGTAAACTCTATTATGATCGTCCCTCATTGGTTGTCCGCAGATTCCATTATCAAGAAGTGCATCCACGGCTTCTTGTAGCAATTTTTCCTGAGATATTATTAATTCTTCTGGCGTAGCTATACTTGTTGTTAATAGATCTGTAAGAGTATTATTCCGATAGATAATTCTTCTATAGATTTCATTAATATCCGAGGTCACTAGTTTATCCTCATCTATATGATAGATTGGTCTCAACTCAGGAGGAAGAACTGGTAATAGACACAAAACCATCCATTTTGGTTCTATATTTGTTCGAATAAAATGCTTAGCCAATTCCATGCGTCTAAGCAAAAAATCTTTTCTTCTTCCAACTTTTCGATCTTCCCATTCGTTCCCCGTGGGTTCTTCTTCCTCCAATTCTTTCCATTCTAC